AATTATATTAATATTCTCTTAAATATTCTATACTATAGGAATATTTCCTATTTAATATTATTTATTTAAATATTCCATATTTATATAAAATAAATAGAGAAATTCTTATTCTTTATTATCCTATAAATATAGAAAAGAAATTCGAAAATAAATAGAGAAATAGAAATTATTCTATATAAATTCTAATATATAAATTCTAAATAATATAGAAATCGAAATTCTTATTTCTCTATTATATACTTAATTAGAATTCGATATGATATATTTTCTATATAAATAGAAAAATCGAGAATATGTAATTCTATAATATGTAATTCGATATAAATAGAATATGTAATTTCGATGTAATTTCGAAAATATAAATAGAGGATTCTATATAAATATATAAATAAATATATAAATATAGAATTTATATAGATATAGATATAGAATTTATATAGAACTTATTCTACCCAATTTCTATATTTTATTATATATTATAATTATATAAAATTTCGAACATGATTTCGAAAATTATATAAAACATTCTATATACTATATATATATATATTTTTTTTTATAATATAAGATTTTCTCTTTCTATCTTTTTTCTATTTCTAATTACTACTAATAGATTCGAATTAATAGATTCATTGTATAATTATCATTTTGAATTCTAAAAATTCTTTAATAATATTAATAAATAATAATAAATAATAATTCAAATAAATAATTATTAAAATTTTTTATATTTATTATTTTTTTATCACCTTAGACCTCATTTCACAGTTAATTCCATTTACAAATTACAAATTGCAAAAAAGTTTGACCCCTCCCTCGAATTTTTTGTTTTCTTGATTTGTATTTTGCATTTTGGGAACTTAGACTTATTGAATTTGAATATCTTTCGCAACCCGAAAGAGTTCAGGGGAGGGGTCATTTGAATTTCATTTTTGTATCTAGAACAAATAGGTTCAAGAGATGAGAGAATTAAGGATACCTACCAGAAAGACTAATCCAATCCATAATGATGTACCGGAAAATACAACATTTTTGTTACTCGACCACCCATCAGGAGAAGAAAAAACAACGGGTACACTAATCAGTAAGATTGATGAAGTAGCAATTAATGCAAAAACAGCCAATTGGAAAGCAATAGTCATGTTTCTAATCCTCCAAGCTACCAACAAAAGAACTATACCATTTGATCCCTCTATTAACCCCAAAAATTGGAAAAAAAAAATGCATCATGGGGGGATTGTGCCATGAATTCATTGATTCTATATGACTTATTACTACCCCTTTCCCATTGTGTTTATTTGAACATGGAGTCGAGAGTAGTTTTTTACTTCATAAATAGTCATACTAGATCCAGCATCCATCTATATATTATAGATATATAAATATCGACTTATATATACCAAATTTATTTTTTTTATAGTACAGTGATGGTATCAACTCTTATGACCATTTATATTCGGCGAAAAAAAAAAAAATAGTAAAATAAAAATTATCTTTCGGAGAGATGGCCGAGTGGTTGATAGCTCCGGTCTTGAAAACCGGTATAGTTCGCAAAGAACTATCGAGGGTTCGAATCCCTCTCTCTCCTTTTCTCGATAAATAAATTTATGTGTTTAATGGAAATGGCTCGGCTATGCCACCTAGCCGAGCCAGAAAAAAAGAGATTAGATCTTGAAAAGAAAGGAAAAAGGAATACTTTTTATTTAAGTATGACTTAATCCATCCAATCCATATCTATTATAGAATAAAATAGATTCCCACTTTAAGTATTGGATCTCTTGTCTCAGTTAATTAAGAGGAGTCATGGAGAGAACGGGTTCAAAATCACGATCAATTCCTTTTTCAAATCCTGCTGCAGCTGCACGAGCTCTCCCCGCGTGCCATAAATGACCTACGAATAGGAAGAAACCTAGAACAAAATGAGAGGTAGCTAACCAACTTCGAGGAGAGACATAATTGACTGCATTGATCTCGGTAGCTACGCCACCTACAGAATTTAATGAACCTAAAGGCGCATGGGTCATATATTCCGCGGAACGTCGTTCTTGCCAAGGTTGTATGTCTTTTTTCAACCTACTCAAGTCCAAACCATTCGGACCTCTTAGAGGTTCTAACCACGGAGCACGCAGATCCCAAAAACGCATAGTTTCTCCTCCAAAAATAACTTCTCCGGTAGGAGAACGCATTAAATATTTACCTAAGCCAGTAGGTCCTTGAGCGGATCCCACGTTAGCCCCAAGACGTTGATCTCTAACTAGAAAAGTAAAAGCTTGAGCTTGAGAAGCTTCTGGGCCGGTAGGCCCGTAAAACTCACTAGGATAAGCGGTATTATTGAACCAGACAAAGCAACAAGCAATGAAACCAAAAACGGATAAAGCGGCTAAACTATAAGATAAGTAAGCCTCTCCAGACCATACAAGTGCACGGCGAGCCCATGCAAAGGGTTTGGTTAAGATATGCCAGATTCCACCAAGTATACAAATGGAACCTAACCATACAT